CCCTCCCTATCTGAAACACTAACAATTGTGTTGTTGAGAGTTGCGTGAATGTGAATAAATCCTTTTTGTAGACGACGTAGTTTCTTACGCGCGCGGAAGTACCGCGTCCGTAAAGGACGAAAACTAGTAACTATTCGTCTTTTTCTTCTAGGTTTTGCCATAGTTAAGCATATTGTAAATAGAAAAATATAAGTTAGCATGGATATATCCATTTCATGTTACAACAGATTTTTAACAGATTTTTCTTTTTTTTTTTTATCAGATTTTCTTTTTTTTAGCTTTTTCAAATTCAAATTGTTTTTTTAGAAAGATTATCCCTGTCTTTGTTTATGTCTCGGGTTAGAACAAATTACTCGAAGTTGATTCTTCCTGCGGATCAGTCGGCATTTTGCACACATTTTACGAACGGAGGCCCCTACTTTCATAGTTCTTATTCCTTAACTTCGAATCTACTTATTGATGAAATTGGAAGAAAATAAGTTTCTTGAAATTTGGAGTCTCGAATGGAATCCCCACGAAAGGAGTGTTCAAGTTCAAAAGCCCCTTACGCATCCGTTGAGTCGAATCTAAAAATGGAATTATACGCCCCTTGGTTGAATCGTAATGACTTAATTTCAATTTTGACTCTATCTCGGTGTAGTATATGTAAAAAGATACGTCGTATCTTTCCTGAAATCCTGAAATAGAACCTAAAAGAAGATCCCCGTTATCGAAACGAACCCGAAAATGCCGTTGGAGGGCGGGGCGAATCAGTAATTAGACCCTCGTAGATCCACTTCTCATTTCTCATTTCAGGAAAAATCTTTTTTTTTTTATTTGCCAGATCTAATCTAGATCAGAAGTTATTAGTTATTCATTTATTTAGTCGTAACCCGCTCCGGCTTCCATTCCATTTGTGTATTATAAAGATTACCATATATAGCACAAAAATTCTCCACCCACTCCTTCTATCCGAGCTTCTCGGTCCGTGATTATACCTCGAGAAGTAGAAAGAATTGCAATCCCCACCCCGCCCAAAATCCTAGGAATTTGGTGAGATTTCGAATAGATTCGTCGACCGGGTCGACTTACTTGTTTTAAATTTAAAAAAGTTCTTGTTGTCCCCCCCCTGTTCCTTCTATAGAAGAGGGTTAGAACCAAGAAGGATTTGTTGTTTTCCCGGTGTTTCCTCGCGTTTTTGATAAAACCCTCTCGTAAAAGTATTTTAACTACGTTTTCGGCTATGTTAGTAAATTCAATTCGAACCGTCTCTTTTTTAGCCATGTCGGCATTTCGTATAGAGGTTAATAGGTCAGAAATGGTGTCCTTACTCATACAATTTTTGTTACCTTCGAATTTTGACATAATTCTAATCAACATGCTCCTTTTTTTTAGGAAGTTGGAAGGGAATATACGTGAGCCAAAATCCACTATACTGGTAAATCGATTGGATTCAAATATAATATACTATATCAAAGTTTCCTCTTTCCTTTTTAATTAAAAGACTTCTTTTCTTATATTACTTCAGGTGCTAATGAAATTATTTTGGTGAAATTGAACTGTCTCAATTCGTAGGTCATCGCACCAAAAACGCGAGTTCCTTTTGGATTTCCTTTTTTATCAATGACAACAGCAGCATTATCGTCATATCGGATTACCACACCGTCATCACGTTTGAGTTCTTTACAAGTACGGACAATTACAGCTCTGATTACTTCTGATCTTTCTAGGGACATTTTGGGTGCTGCGTCCTTAATCACAGCAACAATCACGTCCCCAATACGAGCATATCGTCGACCACTGGTTCCTATGATTCGAATACACATCAATTTCTGGGCACCGCTGTTGTCCGCTACATTCAAATAGGTCTGAGCTTGAATCATTTTTATTTATTTATTTCTTTTTTAGGCTACTTTGCTTTAGGGCGGAGTACAAATAAAACAAAGAAAATACTATTTATTTGTCCAAAAAACCTGCAATTGCAGTTCTTTTTTTTTTCTCCCCAAGTCTTCCTTACTTTTGATTCTCCACTCCTATTCCGAATCCGAAATAAGGAATTGAGTTCGTATAGGCATTTTGGACCCAGCTATTGAAATAGCTTTTCTGGCTATATTTTCGGCAACCCCATCCATTTCATAAAGTATTCTACCCGGTTTAACGACAGCTACCCAATATTCGGGATTGCCCTTCCCCTTACCCATACGGGTTCCTGTAGATCTTATTGTAACCGGTTTATCTGGAAATATACGCACCCATATTTTTCCACCGCGGCGTACATTTCGTGTCAGTGCTCGCCGACCTGCTTCTATTTGTCGAGATGTGAACCAAGCAGGTTCAAGTGCTTGAAGAGCATATCTACCGAAAGAAATATGACTGCCTCGAGAAGATCTTCCTCTCATCCGTCCTCTATGTTCTTTTCGGAATTTGGGTCTTTTGGGGCTAAGCATAAAAATTATATAAAATGATAATTTGAATTCTTAGTGAACCTTATTGAATTTTTTCATTTTTTTGTTTTGGTTGAACAAAAAAAGAACGGGGGCCTTGGCCTTTTGTGTTTTATTTGAAGAGATACAAAACTAGACCTATATAGAACCCCACGGCTAAAATGGTCAGGAATGCAAAGGTAAAATAGTGGCAAAATTTAACGATTCCTGGTAACCGCCTCCGTTTCACTTTAACAACCCATTGTTGCCACATCTTTTTTAGGAAGAAAAGGACCGGAGATGCAATGTATAACCTAATCCCAAACTCTACTAAGGCCCTTATTATCCAACTTGGAATCCGTTGGTTTGACATAGTTGATTTTTTCCTGAATGATAATTTGAATTCTTAGTGAACCTTATTGAATTTTTTCATCTTTTTGTTTTGCTTGAACAAAAAAAGAACGGGGGCCTTGGCCTTTTGTGTTTTATTTGAAGAGATACAAAACTAGACCTATATAGAACCCCACGGCTAAAAGGGTCAGGAATGCAAAGGTAAAATTGTGGAAAAACTGAACGATTCCTGGTAACCGCCTCTGTTCCAGGTTAACACCCCATTGTTGCCACATCTTTTTTAGGAAGAAAACGACCGGAGATGCAATGTATAACCTAATCCCAAACTCTACTAAGGCCCTTATTAACCAACTTGGAATCCGTTGGTTTGACATAGTTATAGTTGATTTTTTCCTGAATGATAATTTGAATTCTTAGTGAACCTTATTGAATTTTTTCATTTTTTTGTTTTGGTTGAACAAAAAAAGAACGGGGGCCTTGGCCTTTTGTCTTTTATTTGAAGAGATACAAAACTAGACCTATATAGAGCCCCACGGCTAAAATGGTGAGCAATGCAAAGGTAAAATAGTGGCAAAATTTAACGATTCCTGGTAACCGCCTCCGTTTCACTTTAACAACCCATTGTTGCCACATCTTTTTTAGGAAGAAAAGGACCGGAGATGCAATGTATAACCTAATCCCAAACTCTACTAAGGCCCTTATTAACCAACTTGGAATCCGTTGGTTTGACATAGTTGATTTTTTCCTGAATGATAATTTGAATTCTTAGTGAACCTTATTGAATTTTTTCATCTTTTTGTTTTGCTTGAACAAAAAAAGAACGGGGGCCTTGGCCTTTTGTGTTTTATTTGAAGAGATACAAAACTAGACCTATATAGAACCCCACGGCTAAAATGGTCAGGAATGCAAAGGTAAAATAGTGGCAAAATTTAACGATTCCTGGTAACCGCCTCCGTTTCACTTTAACAACCCATTGTTGCCACATCTTTTTTAGGAAGAAAAGGACCGGAGATGCAATGTATAACCTAATCCCAAACTCTACTAAGGCCCTTATTAACCAACTTGGAATCCGTTGGTTTGACATAGTTGATTTTTTCCTGAATGATAATTTGAATTCTTAGTGAACCTTATTGAATTTTTTCATTTTTTTGTTTTGGTTGAACAAAAAAAGAACGGGGGCCTTGGCCTTTTGTGTTTTATTTGAAGAGATACAAAACTAGACCTATATAGAACCCCACGGCTAAAAGGGTCAGGAATGCAAAGGTAAAATTGTGGAAAAACTGAACGATTCCTGGTAACCGCCTCTGTTCCAGGTTAACACCCCATTGTTGCCACATCTTTTTTAGGAAGAAAACGACCGGAGATGCAATGTATAACCTAATCCCAAACTCTACTAAGGCCCTTATTAACCAACTTGGAATCCGTTGGTTTGACATAGTTATAGTTGATTTTTTCCTGAATGATAATTTGAATTCTTAGTGAACCTTATTGAATTTTTTCATTTTTTTGTTTTGGTTGAACAAAAAAAGAACGGGGGCCTTGGCCTTTTGTCTTTTATTTGAAGAGATACAAAACTAGACCTATATAGAGCCCCACGGCTAAAATGGTGAGCAATGCAAAGGTAAAATAGTGGCAAAATTTAACGATTCCTGGTAACCGCCTCCGTTTCACTTTAACAACCCATTGTTGCCACATCTTTTTTAGGAAGAAAAGGACCGGAGATGCAATGTATAACCTAATCCCAAACTCTACTAAGGCCCTTATTAACCAACTTGGAATCCGTTGGTTTGACATAGTTGATTTTTTCCTGAATGATAATTTGAATTCTTAGTGAACCTTATTGAATTTTTTCATCTTTTTGTTTTGCTTGAACAAAAAAAGAACGGGGGCCTTGGCCTTTTGTGTTTTATTTGAAGAGATACAAAACTAGACCTATATAGAACCCCACGGCTAAAATGGTCAGGAATGCAAAGGTAAAATAGTGGCAAAATTTAACGATTCCTGGTAACCGCCTCCGTTTCACTTTAACAACCCAGCGTTGCCACATTTTTTTTAGGAAGAAAACGAGCGGAGATGCAATGTATAACCTAATCCCAAACTCGACTAAGGCCCTTATTACCCACCTTGGAATCCGTTGTTTTGACATAGTTGATTTTTTCCTGAATGATAATTTGAATTTTTAGTGAACCTTATTGAATTTTTTCATTTTTTTGTTTTGCTTGAACAAAAAAAGACCGGGGCCTTGGCATTTTTTTTGATAGAAATGGAAGGACAGATAAATTTGTCGTTTTAGAATTGGAACGACTCGCCCGTTATTCGCTTTCGGGGCCATAATCCTTGTGTAGGAGAGATGGCCGAGTGGTTCAAGGCGTAGCATTGGAACTGCTATGTAGACTTTTGTTTACCGAGGGTTCGAATCCCTCTCTTTCCTCACCTTCCCCCAATTCGCCAATGCAATGTTAATGGCTACAATGTATCAAATAAAAATGGCTATCATTATTTCAAGAATTCACCCTTTCTTGCGTATAGATTCTCTATTCCTAATTTCTGTGGCATTAAGAAAATGCTGGAAAGAGCCTACAGGGATAAAGATTTCTTTACGGATCCATGATACATAAATGAGAGAAAAACCTCCGCTCGCTTTAATTTAACTTCTGCCCACGAAAGGAGAGGTGCCCGAAACCTTATTTTGTTGTTATCTTAGTTAGGGTTAAATTTTACGAGAATAATATTCTACAACCAAAAATTCATTTATTTTCAAACCGACCCATTTTCTATCTATTATTTGCTTGACTAACCCCTTATATTGCCGTCGGTGAGTAGTCAAATGATTTGGCACTACCGTACGGGGGGCCTTACGGGGGGCTGAATCAAGATAATTTTGAATCAGAGCTCTTGATTTTTCTTTCTCCCTTGCTGTAATAATATCTCGAGGTTTGCAACGATAGCTTGGTATATCGACTATGCGGCCGTTTACTAAAATATGTCTATGATTAACTAATTGTCGGGCTCGAGGAATAGTAGAAGCCATACCTAATCGAAAAAGGGTATTATCCAAACGCATTTCAAGTAATTGTAGTAAAACTTGACCCGTTGGCCCCTTGGCTTTTCCGGCGATACGAACGTATTTAAGTAATTGGCGTTCTGTAAGACCATAATGAAAACGCACTCTTTGTTTTTCTTCTAAACGAATACGATATTGAGATTTTTTCCTACTAGAGCGCGGTGGCGTTATAGAACTAGAATCCCTTCTAGAATCCCCTTTCCCTTTTTTGGTCTTTTTTTTTCTTCTAGTTAGTCCCGGTAAAGTCCCCAGGCGGCGTATTTTTTTGAAACGAGGTCCTCGGTAATGCGACATAAAAAGAAAACTCCCCTTTTTTTTAATAAACCTAAATTCAAACTAAACTCAATGATAAATGAAGCGAAAGCATTGAAATATTGTATTACTATTACATTGTAGTCGAAAGAATAATGAGGTGAAGTCTAGAAATAGAAATATTCGTACCTTTTCATTTTACACATAAAAATTCAAATTGAAAAGGGGAGCCCCCCTTGCTTTCTTTGGTAGGGGTCTAACTCCTTCTATTTTTATTCCTAATTGAAGTTCCTACGGCGGGTCATCGGCCCTTGGTCCTTGTCCAAGGGGGGGGGCGGAGCCTTTTCCGCAGCCCTTTCAATCTTATGTGATTTGAATCATTATCATATCAATTATGTTGTCAAAAAACAAAAAAAAAAGGCCGGCGCCGGCTATCGGAATCGAACCGATGACCATCGCATTACAAATGCGATGCTCTAACCTCTGAGCTAAGCGGGCTCAACATAGTATAAAATCGTATAAAATAGATATTAATTTCTCAACTATATCTTTACCAATAAACCAATAATCAATATCTTTCTTTTAATTAGAAAGACGTAAGCTTTTATTTTTATGTATTGAATTCTAAATTAATGGAATACTTGGCTATAACGATTCACTATTAACTATATTCTATATTATGGTTAAATCTTAACTAGTTTTCTAGTTTACTATATTCATATTAATTAATATTCATTCTATTATTATATATCAATAGCCATTTTCATCTTATCTATTCTCAAAAAAATTTTCTTATTTTTTTTTTACTCGAATATCCATTTTTAGAGTTTAATATAAATTTTATATATTTCTATATTTGCTATAGTAAATAGTAAATCTATTCTACTCTATTAAAATTATCTAATTCGAATACATTAATATTTCATTTTTTTTTAATAAATAGAAAATGAAATGCCCGTTTTATTGATCCCATTTGTTTGCATTTTTTTATGTTATATAGCATAGCAGTTGCTCTAAGCAAGTTAAGAAAAAAAAAAATGAAATTAACAAGAAAAAAGCAATTCAGAGCATAGTGAGATATCTCTACGTTTTCATTCGAAAAGTGAAAACTAAAGATAAAGAAAAGACGAAAAAAGAAAGAAAGAGCGATCTCCTCGAATATTCAAAATTAGATCTCAAAAATGAGAGGAAGGGGCGTATATACCTTGTAGAATATATGGATCTATCCGCCTAGATTGCTTTGCGAGTAAAGAAAGCATAGAATGCTTTTGGACCAAAGATGTTCTTCGATAGAATAGAGATGAAAGAAACCAGGCAATAAACAAAAAATGGCAGACCCTTCGATATAGGATAAGAATAGGTATCTATCGAATTCTACTGAATTCAAAGGTTCTAGCATAAATGAACGAGAGGGGGAAGGCTCTCATAATGAGATCCTAATTTCAAAAATCTGAAATTTCAAAAATCTGAAAAAAAAAAAATATCAACTCAAAACAAAAAGAAAGGGGGTATGGCGAAATTGGTAGACGCAACGGACTTAATTGGATTGAGCCTTAGTAGGGAAACTTACTAAGTGATAACTTTCAAATTCAGAGAAACCCTGGAATAAAAAAGGGGCAATCCTGAGCCAAATCCTCGTTTACGAAAAGAAAGAGGGGATCAGAAAGCGAGAATAAAAAAAGGATAGGTGCAGAGACTCAATGGAAGCTGTTCTAACAAATGGAATCAGCCACGCTGGCCTTGGTAAAGGAAGCCTTCTATCGAAACTTCAGAAAGGACGAGGGTAAACGTATATACATCTACGTATTGAAGGATTGCTTTAAAGGATTTGAAGTGATTCATGAGGACCCGATTCCGTCTATATGAGGAATCTTTCTCTATAGAACATATAAAGTAAAAGAATCGAATAGGCCCCATGACCCCACAGTCTGATGGATCCTTTGACTAACTGATTTATTGGACGAGAATAAAGAGAGAGTCCCGTTCTACATGTCAATAAGGGCAACAATGAAATTTAAAGTAAGAGGAAAATCCGTTGACCTTACAAAGTCGTGAGGGTTCAAGTCCCTCTATCCCCAAAAAGGTTCCTTTGACTCCTTAACTCTTGCCTTTTGGCTTGAAATTGCAAAAGCAGTTTCAAAATTCGATATCTTTCTCATTTCTTATCCTTTTTGACAAAAGTACTAAATGGGGCGGTTTTTCCTCTTATCACAGGTCTTGTGGTATGGATGATAGACGTACAAAGGGGGTGGCCCAGGAATCCTCATTTGATTTGTTGAAGGATTCAGAATCCATATTAATTATTACATTACGCGTTTTTAAACTTACAAACCCCTCTTTTTTTTTAGGATCTCAGAAATTGGGGGCCTTGAAAAGATTTGAAATACTTTTTTCGTCATTTTAATTGACAGAAACTCAAGTCATCTAGTAAAATAAGGGATGCTGCGTTGGAAATGGACGGGATAGCTCAGCTGGTAGAGCAGAGGACTGAAAATCCTCGTGTCGCCAGTTCAAATCTGGTTCTCGTCAATTTATATGGGTCTCTACTTTATTGCTAGAGGGGCACCAAGGGCCTGGAAATAGACCTCTTTTTTTTTTATTTGTTCATACTGTGCTTCCTTTCACTCAAAAAGACTTTTAGTAAATCTTTTATCTTTTCTACGTTTTCTACAAATTCTACAAAAAAGGGGGGGTTTAAATTCTTACTTAATTGGTTGAAAGACCTAGCCAAAAATCGAGTCTAGAGTAGTTGCATCGAGTCTCGAGTGGTTGCGTTGCGGGGTGGGAGTCGCCAAAATCCATCGCAGATAGAGTACAAATAGAATCTCGATCCGTTTTTTTTTTTTCATTTCTTTGCGTTTTCTTTCATAGTTTCCCCCCCGCAAAACTTTCTAGAACCTTTTTTTTTAAGTCCTGCGCGCGGTACAAAGTTGACAGAATACTTTTTGTTTTAGTTTTAGTTCATCCTATATAGTTCGACTCAGACGAAATCCGAAAAAAGTATCTTCCAAATCCAAATTTTAGAATCTCACTGAATTCCTAGTTGTCTTTTCTTTCTACCCATAACACGACGGAGGTCTCGATTACTCTCTTTGATCCAGAAAAGGGCGTATAAGGATTCCTTGAATTTCCGGAATTCTAGAAATGAGGATTTCTTTCTTTTCTTTTCATTCCATTTCAATGAGCGTCTTGTATTTCATAAAAATTGGGAGCAAGGTAATCCTTACGTAAGGGCCACCCTATCCAACTTTCCGGCATTAAAATACGTTTCAGCCGTGGATGATTATCATAAGAGATTCCCAACATATCATAAGATTCCCTTTCTTGAAAATCCGCACTTTTCCAAACCCAGAAAATGGACGGAATTCCAGGATTATTCCTTGGAAGAAATACTTTTATGCATACCTCTTCCGGTTGATCCACACCACATTCTACTCTTGTAAGATGGTACACACTAGCCAAGAGCCCGCCTGGTGCTACATCATAAGCACATTGGGAACGTAGATAATTGTAACCATATACATATAAAATAACAGCAATGGAATGCCAATCCTCTGGCTTTATTTGTACAGTCTCTATTCCTTGATAATCGAAGCCCAAGGACCTATGAACGAGCCCATGTTTGACTAGCCAAGCAGACAACGGACCCTGCATCTTTTTTATCTCTCCCACATTTTCATTTTTCTAAGTATTTCCCATTTCCGATGAAATTTTTTAATTCACTCTTTCTTATTCTAAAGATCGAAAGAAGGGACTCCTGCCTAATTCACTAATTCGTGAGAAGGTCTTGAACTCGTGTATTTAAAAAATGTTGCGTGGGTCCTTTCTGAAGTAGCTCTTGGTTGGTAGAGGAATCCTTGCTTCTAATTTCCAATATGAATACTGCGTCCAACATGAAACTTGTGATTGGTAGTAAAATAGCGATTCGCTT